ATGATTTCGGGATAGGAACGTAGAACCAAAGGAAAGAAGTCTTGGGGATAAAAAAACAATTGCAGGTTTCTTTTTGACAAACAATATTTCTTTTTTTTTTACTTCGCCCTTTGCATTAACATTGAAAGAACAGATTAAAAAATGATATGATTCAACCTCAAAGCCATTTGAATGTAGCGGATAACAGCGGGGCCCGAGAATTAATGTGTATTAGAATCATAGGAGCTAGTAATCGCCGATATGCTCATATTGGTGACATTATTGTTGCTGTGATCAAGGAAGCATTACCAAACACACCTCTAGAAAGATCAGAAGTGATCAGAGCTGTAATTGTACGTACTTGTAAAGAACTTAAACGTGACAACGGTATGATAATACGATATGATGATAATGCTGCAGTTGTGATTGATCAAGAAGGAAATCCAAAAGGAACTCGAGTTTTTGGTGCGATTGCCCGAGAATTGAGACAGTTAAATTTCACTAAAATAGTTTCATTAGCACCTGAGGTATTATAAGATGAGATCATACGTAATATAGTTCTATTATACATAGTATTTGGATGAAATAGATTAATTAGTGGATTAGGTTGTATCTGACGCATATCCCTTTATTTAATAAATAAAATATAAAAATAAATAAAAAATAGCATGTTGATTATATCAAAAATGGGAGGCAACCCAAAATTTAGTTTATCATGGGTAGGGATACTATTGCTGACATAATAACCTCTATACGAAATGCTGACATGAATAGAAAAGGGACGATTCAAATAGCATCCACTAACATCACGGAAAACATTGTTAAAATACTTTTAAGAGAAGGTTTTATCAAAAACGTGAGGAAGCATCAGGAAAACAACAAATATTTTTTGGTTTTAACCCTACGACATAGAAGGAATAGGAAAGGACCCTATCGAACTATTTTAAATTTAAAACGTATCAGTAGGCCTGGCCTACGAATCTATTCGAACTATCAACGAATTCCTAGAATTTTAGGCGGGATGGGGATTGTAATTCTTTCGACTTCTCGAGGTATAATGACAGACCGAGAGGCTCGACTCGAAAGAATCGGCGGAGAAATTTTGTGTTATATATGGTAATCTTTCTGATATCAGAATTGAATCCGGAATTTCCTATTTGTCAAAAGAAAAAAGGGTGGGTTAGTTGATATCATTCCTACTACATTAGGTGATACTTCTAGGGCTTTTACCTAGAATGAAAGAACAAAAAAATGGATTCATGAAGGTTTCATTAATGAATCACTTCTCCTTCTAAATGGTATGTATGCTCGGGGTTTTTCGATAATGAAGATCTAATTCTAGGTTATGGTTCATGAAGGATCCGACGGAGTTTTATACGTATACGATGGGGGGAGAGGGGCAAAATTGAAGTAAGTCATTATGATTCAACCAGAGGGCGTATAATTTATAGATGCCACAACAAGGATTCGAATGATTAGGTTGTTTTTTCAACTTCAGCATTCCCTTCATGGGGATACAATTTGAGGTTCAACATTTCAAGAAACTTATTTTCTTCCAATAAATAGAGTCAGAATTAAGTTAAGGAACGACAACTATGAAAATAAGGGCCTCCATTCGTAAAATTTGTGAAAAATGTCGACTGATCCGTAGGAGGGGACGAATTATAGTAATTTGTTCTAATCCGAGACATAAACAAAGACAAGGATAATCTTTTGAAAAGGGGCTCTCTAACGTAAAGGACCCAATGAAAAAAATAGGATCTGTTTTGACATGAAATGGATATATCCATATATCTCGAATTTCTATTTATGAGATGATAAAGTATGGCAAAATCTAGACCAAGAACTGGTTCACGTACGAATGCCCGTAGTGGTTCACGTAAAAGTACACGTAGAATACCAAAGGGAGTTATTCATGTTCAAGCAAGTTTCAACAATACTATTGTGACTGTTACAGATGTACGGGGTCGGGTAATTTCTTGGTCCTCCGCCGGTACTTGTGGATTCAATGGTACAAGAAGGGGGACGCCATTTGCTGCTCAAACCGCAGCAGGAAATGCTATTCGGACAGTAGTAGATCAAGGTATGCAACGAGCAGAAGTCATGATAAAAGGTCCTGGTCTCGGAAGAGATGCAGCATTACGAGCTATTCGTAGAAGTGGTATACTATTAAATTTCGTACGTGATGTAACCCCTATGCCACATAATGGCTGTAGACCTCCTAAAAAAAGACGTGTGTAGAAATGAAAATAAAAGAGATTTCAAGAGAAATAAACGATTCAATGATCTGATCAAATAATATTATTATGGTTCGAGAGAAAGTAAGAGTATCTACTTGGACACTACAGTGGAAGTGTGTTGAATCAAGAGCAGACAGTAAGCGTCTTTATTATGGACGCTTTATTCTATCTCCACTTATGAAAGGGCAAGCCGATACAATAGGCATTGCGATGCGAAGAGCTTTGCTTGGGGAAATAGAAGGAACATGTATCACCCGTGCAAAATTTGAAAAAATACCACA